TTATTATTATATAAATAATTGTATTATATAAATAAAAAAAATTAAGGGTTCTTTTCTTGTTTTCTTGATTGATTTGTTCTACACTCCTCCAATCCAATTTTTATTCATAATTGGAAGTTCCTACGAGATAATAGAAATAGATAGGTGAACCTTGGAAAAAGGGGTCTTTCACTTTGATTTTACATTATCAATTATGTAAAAAAAAAAAAAAAAATAAATCAAACAAATGGAGAAAAGCCGGCTATCGGAATCGAACCGATGACCATCGCATTACAAATGCGATGCTCTAACCTCTGAGCTAAGCGGGCTCACATAACATAAATTGGACACGTATACTAATTTAGTAAACTGCTTAGATATTAACTGTTCATTCTTAGCTATTTCATAAGAAATATGATATATAGAAAAATGAAAATATAAAGAATAATAATATAAAATTTTCAAACATATTGTATATCTGAATATTATATAACATACCTATTAATATAGCGATATTTAATTTAGATCTATTTCTAAAATATATTTTTAGAAATATCTTAATTATCTTAATTAAGAATTAAGCTAGTAAGATTTTTTTTACGATTCTATTTTACTTTTTTATTAAAATATCAAAAAAAAAAATATTTTATTACAATTAAATAATTTAGAATTTGAAGATAATTCTAAATTAACGGAATGATTAGTTATAGCCATTTTCTTAGTTGTAGTGTAGTTATGGCTATTAATTCAATTTAAAATTAATAATACTAAAATTTTCCTTTTCATTTTTTTTAGTTATGTTATAGAGGGTCTGCCCTAAGAAAAGGATAAGAATAAAAATGAAAGATAAAAGTGCAATCCAGATCATAATAAAAGATTCCTCCAATTTCAGTCGGAAAGGTGAAAGCTAAGACGAAAAAAAAAAAAAAGAATCGACCTTTCAAGTATTTAAAATTGCACGATAAAAATGATAGAAATAGGGGTATATTAATAAATATATTATAGTATAATATATATGTTATGCGGTATATATTGAATTTCTGATATAGGAATGATAGAATCATTTCTGATTGGACCAAATAAGGTCCCCGATAGAGATGAAAGAAAATAGACAAGAAATCAAATAGTATAAAACACTTTTCAATATAAGAACGGGTATCTAATGAATTGAACGGTTCGAGCATAATATAAACGAAAGAAAAAAGGGGGGTCGGCATCATAATGTGATCCTAATCACAGCACAAAACAAAAAAAGGGGATATGGCGAAATTGGTAGACGCTACGGACTTAATTGGATTGAGCCTTGGTATGGAAACCTACCAAGTGAAAACTTTCAAATTCAGAGAAACCCTGGAATTAAAAATGGGCAATCCTGAGCCAAATCCTGTTTTATGAAAACAAGCAAGGGTTTCATAAACCGAGAATAAAAGAGGATAGGTGCAGAGACTCAATGGAAGCTGTTCTAACAAATGGAGTTGGCTGCATTGTGTTCGTAAAGGAATCCTTCCATCGAAACTTCAGAAAGGATAAACTTATAGACATACATATAGTACTGAAATACTATCTCAAAATGATTAATGACGACCCGAATCTGTATTTTTTATATATTTATATGAAAAACGAAAGAATTGTTGTGAATCGATTCAAAATTGAAAAAAGAATCGACTATTCATTGATCAAATCATTCACTCCATCATAGTCTGATAGATCTTTTTAAGAATTAATTAATCGGACGAGAATAAAGATAGAGTCCCATTATACATGTCAATACCGACAACAATGAAATTTATAGTAAGAGGAAAATCCGTCGACTTTAGAAATCGTGAGGGTTCAAGTCCCTCTATCCCCAAAACGACCCGGTTGACTCCCTAATTATTTATTTTATCCTTTTGTTAGGATTCAAAATTCGTTATGTTTCTCATTCATTCTACTCTTTCACAAACGTATCTGAGCGTAAATTTTTTTCTTATCACAAGCCTTGTGTGTGATATATATGATACACGTACAAATGAACAGCGTTGAGCAAGGAATCCCATTCAAAAATTTGAATAATTAACAATACATACCATTACTTGTACTGAAACTTAGAAAATCCATTTTTAAAGATCTAAGAAATCCTATCAGGGATTGTATAATACTTTGTAATACTTTTTTCGTTTTTCTAATTGACATAGATCCAAGTCCTATATTAAAATAAAATTAGGATGATGCGTCATGAATGGTCGGGATAGCTCAGCTGGTAGAGCAGAGGACTGAAAATCCTCGTGTCACCAGTTCAAATCTGGTTCCTGGCACATAAGTAATTTATATGAGTATATATTCTACAAATTAATTGATATGGGTCGACATACATATTTTATTTATTATATTGAAAAATAAATAGTATAGATCATGATACATATTTATCCATCTTAAGTGTCGGAGATATATCCCTTATATTTATCATATGTATGTAAAGTATACAAAAGAATTCCATTTTTTTTTCCTCTTGTTTTTTTATTTGTCCATACTGTTTCCCCTC